CGCTACCGATAAGTGTCTACCTCTTATTATCGTATGCGCTTCAGGAGGGGCGCGCATGCAAGAAGGAAGTTTGAGTTTGATGCAAATGGCTAAAATTTCGTCTGCTTTATATGATTATCAATCAAATAAAAAGTTATTTTATGTATCAATCCTTACATCTCCTACTACTGGTGGGGTGACAGCGAGTTTTGGTATGTTGGGTGATATCATTATTGCCGAACCCGATGCCTACATTGCCTTTGCGGGTAAACGAGTAATTGAACAAACATTGAATACAACCGTACCCGAAGGTTCGCAAGCGGCTGAATACCTATTTGAGAAGGGTTTATTTGACCTAATTGTCCCACGTAATATTTTAAAAGGTGTTCTAAGTGAGCTATTGGTGTTCCACGATTTCCTTCCTTTGAATCAAAATTCAATAGAGAACTAAGTCAAATTCTTTGTTATTTCTTTTTTAGCAAATGAGTAGTTAGTTTATCAGACAAAAAGTAACTATTTTTTTGTTTTCAGACGATCTAACTGTAGAACGAATCAAAAGGTTTGTATAATTTTGATTACTAATTAAACTAATTAAGAAGTCTTTATCAAAAAAATAAAAAAAAAAAGATGAATTCTTCAAATTAGGAAAAAAACAAATTTCTTCTTATCGTACAGATAAAAAAAATCTCGATTTTTTCTCTAGTTACATTTACCGACAATCCTGTTTTAGCTAACAACCCTTATTGGTTTGGTTCTGATTTTAATAAATCCTTCAATAATGTTTAAGAAACTCTTGCTTTAGTAAAATGAAAAATTTCTTAAAATTAAAGAAGATAAATAAAAGACAAAAAAATCAAGAACAAAAGGAGATTCTCCTGCATATCTTTCGTGTAGAAAGATTCGAAAGATGAGTAAGTTCATTTAGTTAGTTCTCCATTTAGTGCGTTTATTCTATATAATAATATTAACTTAGATATTTAACTAGATATTTATCTATGTATAGATATTATAGATAGTTAGCCCTATACTAAGAATTTCCAATTGTACTAAGAATTTCCAATTGACTTCAATTCAAATTAATAAGAATTAATAAGAATTAAAAGTCTTAATTATAATTTCTTAATTATAATTTATAGTAGAAAATATTTTGATTTTTAAATAAACAAAAAATAACAGGTACAAATAATAAACTGAGGCACCCATTATTATGACAACTTTCAGCTTTCCTTCTATTTTTGTGCCTTTAGTAGGCCTAGTATTTCCGGCACTTGCAATGGCTTCTTTATTTCTTTATGTTCAAAAAAATAAGATTAGTTAGATCCGGTGGAGGGCCGAATTTTCTTCGATTTGTTTTCAAAACTATGATTTGGATCATAACACGGATACCTATTTAATTTTAATTGAATTCAGTATAACATGTGACTTTTGCCGCATATATATAATATAAAGGAAAGAATTCGAAGGCCTGCATAAACATGATATATGAGGAAATAAATTATAGCTGTTTTCAAATCGACCATGCCGCCGGATGTCTGAAAGAGAAAGCCCGCGTATCTGTATCTCTATCTATATTTATAGCAGTAGCCTATATCTAGACTGGGATCATATCATACATATCCTATAAGGAAGGGGTATCCTCTAATTTTAGCTCTAACGCATTTCAATTTGATGACTTACTCCACTTACTTGTAAAGGGCTTGTAAAGGGGTCTAGTGCTAGTTGATGAGAGTTACTTGGTAAACAAAAAAGTAAAGTCAAATTAATTTGAGGTATGCTCTAAATTCGAATAAAATTTAATTGGATCAAGTATGAGTTGGCGATCAGAAGATATATGGATAGAACTTATAACGGGGTCTCGCAAAATAAGTAATTTTTGCTGGGCCTTTATCCTTTTTTTAGGTTCATTAGGATTCCTATTGGTTGGAACTTCGAGTTATTTTGGGAAAAATTGGATATCTTTTTTTCCCCAGGGAATCGTGATGTCTTTCTACGGAATCTCGGGCCTCTTTATTAGCTCTTATTTGTGGTGCACAATTTCTTGGAATGTAGGCAGTGGTTATGATCGATTCGATAGAAGGGAAGGCATAGTGTGTATTTTTCGTTGGGGATTTCCTGGAAAAAATCGTCGCATATTCCTTCGATTCCTTATAAAAGATATTCAGGCCATTCGAATAGAAGTTAAAGAGGGTATTTCTGCTCGTCGTGTTCTTTATATGGACATCCGCGGACAGGGGGCCATCCCTTTAACTCTTACGGATGATAATTTGATTCCACGAGAAATTGAAAAAAAGGCGGCCGAATTGGCCTATTTCTTGCGTGTACCTCTTGAAGTATTTTGAGAAATCGGTGGAAAAGAGACGCCTTTCTCAGTAGAATCAAAAGAATCTTCCTTTTTCGATAACATAACACAAGTGAAGTTTCAGCAAAAAAGCAAAAAAAAAGGCTCATTCAAGCCAAAGCTGGCGGAACAACCAAACCCTTTTGGTGGTTTTTTATACGTATTCAAATCCATGAAATCGAATTCAAACAAGTAACAAATCGAACTAATTCATATATAAAACCATTTCGGTATAAAGAAATGGATCTTTTTTTGTTAAGTTTTAATATAATTGTTGGAATTGGAATTGCTACTGTAGATCCATATAAAAGATCCAGATAAATCCTACCTTGTAAATTTGATTTTCAATGGACATTTATTTTTATCCTTTATTTTGTGTTCCTTAATAAACAATCCACAACGAACAACTAAATTTCATCACTAGCCAATTTAAGTTCTGTTTTGTCACGTTGATTATCGTAATACCGTCTTTTTCAATTATTCTATTCCTGACTGTGAGTCATCCGTTAATTTGTTTTGAAATATTGGCTATTTTGTTTTGATACAACAAGAATTCTTTCGTCTCAAAATTTAACTAAAACTAATTAACTAATTACTAATTAGTTAATTAGTTTTAGTTAAAGGGGTTCTTTCCATCCTTCATACAAAGGAGACAATTGTTAACTGATTCAGATATCGTGAAACACTATTTGTTTAGTATTTTTTCATTCGAAGTGGCTTATTAGTTGATTTCTCTATTCTTTCTAGATTCAATAACAACAAAGAAAATAAATTGAATTGATAAGTTTCATCTCTTGTATATAACCCATGCGCAAAAGAAATATTCGATTTCATAGAGTCAACAAATGAGGTGGGTTGATTAACAATTCACCGATCACAAAATGACAAAAAAAAAAGCATTTACTCCCGCGTTAAAGCTTCTATTTATAGTATTTTTGCCCTGGTGCCTTTCCCTCTCATTTAATAAAAGCCTGGAATCTTGGGTCACTAAGTGGTGGAATGCTGGGCAATCCGAAATTTTTTTGAATGATATTCAAGAAAAGGGAATTCTAGCAAAATTCCTAAAATTAGAGGAACTCTTCATCTTCGAGGAAATGATCGAGGAATACTCGGAGACACATCTACAAAAACTTCGTATAGGAATCCAAAAAGAAATAATTCAATTAATCAAGATACACAATGAGGATGGAATCCATACGATTTTGCACTTTTCAACAAATATAATCTGTTTTTTTCTTCTAAGCCTTTATTCTATTTTGGGTAATCAAGAACTTGTTATTCTTAACTCTTGGACCCAGAAATTCCTATATAACTTAAGCGACACAGTCAAAGCTTTTTCAATTCTTTTATTAACGGACTTATGTATCGGATTCCACTCACCCCACGGTTGGGAACTAATGGTTGGCTCTGTCTACAAACATTTTGGATTTGTTCATAATGATGAAATTATATCGGGTTTAGTTTCCACTTTTCCAGTCATTCTGGATACCATTTTTAAATATTGGATTTTTCGTTATTTAAATCGCGTATCCCCTTCGCTTGTAGTTATTTATCATTCAATGAATGACTGATAGAGGATCTACTTAATTATTATTAATCTAATTTGAACGTTTGTTACTTTGTAGTTGTACCTAACTAAATCATTCAAAATTCCACTTAGGCTTTCGATTTAGACCCGTTTAGTTTTAGTAGGGTCATCTTAGATTATTCCATTTTATTTATTTCCCAGTAACTAGCAGAATCGTGGATAGGAAACTATACTAGCGACTTACCCCATTTATTGTAGAAATTTTGGTATCAAGATTGCACCATGGAAACTAGAAAGACTTTTTATTGGATAAAGGAAAAGATTACTCGATCTATTTCCGTATCGATCATGGTATATATGATAACTCAGACAGCCATTTCAAATGCATATCCTATTTTTGCACAACAGGGTTATGAAAATCCACGCGAAGCGACTGGGCGTATTGTCTGTGCCAATTGCCATTTAGCAAGTAAGCCCGTCGATATTGAGGTTCCACAGGCGGTACTTCCTGATACTGTATTTGAAGCGGTTGTTCGAATTCCTTATGATATGCAACTGAAGCAAGTTCTTGCTAATGGTAAAAAGGGGGGTTTGAATGTGGGGGCTGTTCTTATTTTACCGGAAGGGTTTGAATTAGCCCCTTCCGATCGTATTTCTCCCGAGATTAAAGAAAAGATAGGCAATTTGTCTTTTCAAAGCTATCGCCCCAATAAAAAAAATATTCTTGTGATAGGACCCGTACCCGGTCAGAAATATAGTGAAATCACCTTTCCTATACTTTCCCCTGACCCTGCTACGAAGAAAGATATTTACTTCTTAAAGTATCCTATATACGTGGGCGGGAACCGAGGAAGGGGTCAGATTTATCCTGACGGGAGTAAGAGTAACAATACAGTTTATAATGCTACAACAGCGGGCATAGTAAGCAAAATCTTACGAAAACCAAAAGGGGGATATGAAATAACCATAACAGATACGGGTGGACAAGAAGTAATTGATATTATCCCCCCAGGACCAGAACTTCTTGTTTCAGAGGGCGAATCCATCAAATTTGATCAACCATTAACGAGTAATCCTAATGTGGGCGGATTTGGTCAAGGGGATGCAGAAATAGTACTTCAAGACCCATTGCGTCTCCAAGGCCTTTTGGTCTTC